CGAATCGCCAAAAAAAATTTTCCAAAAATTAAAAAACAGAAATACTCGAGTAATACGGAAAGTCCATTATTTTCGAAAATTATCCATTCCAAGATTATACATCGATCTATTTTTATATATCATTAATATTCCTAGAATTACTACACAACTCTTTCTTGAATCAACAAACAAATTGATTGAGAAATCCATTTCCAATAATGAAATAAATCAAGAAAAAATTAATAATAAAAAAATTCACTTTATCTTTATTTCAACTATAAAAAAGTCAGTTTATAATATTAGTAAGGAAAATTCACCTATTTTTTGTGATTTATCCTACTTGTCACAAGCATATATATTTTACAAATTCTCACAAACCCAAGTTATTAATTTGTCTAAATTTAGATCTGTTCTTCAATATAACACAATGTCTTGTTTCCTTAAGACTAAAATAAAGGACTATTTTAGAACACTAGGAATATTTCATTCAGAATTAAAACATAAGAAACTTCAGAGTTATAGAATCAATCAATGGAAAAACTGGTTAAGACAGCATTATCAATACGATTTATCTCAGATTAGATGGTCTAGATTAATGCCAAAAAAATGGCGAACTAAGGTTAATCAAAGTTGTATGACTCAAAATAAAAATAGAAACTTAAACAAATGGAATTCATATGAAAAAGACCAATTAAGTCATTACAAAAAAGAAAATGATTCGGAACTCTATTCATTATCAAACGAAAAAGAGAATTTTAAAAAATGTTATAGATATGATCTTTTAGCATCTAAATCGATTAATTATGAAAATAAAAGTGACTCATTTATTTCTAGATTACCCTTTCAAGTAAAGAAGAACTTCGAAATTTCGTATAATTCCAACCCGTCCAAACACAACCTTGTTGATATGCCCGGCAATCTTCATATCAATAATTATCTAAGAAAAGGAAATATTCTAGATATAGAAAGAAATCTCGATAGAAAATATTTTGATTGGAAAATTCTCTATTTTTCTCTTAGACAAAAAGGAGATATTGAGGCCTGGGTTAAGATCGATACCAACAGTAATCCAACTACTCAAATTGGTATTAATAATTATCAAATAATTGATAATTATCAAATAATTGAGAAAAAGGGGGTTTTTTATCTTACAACTCATCAAAATCCAGAAAAAACTAAAAAAAATTCGAAAAAAGTCTTTTTTGATTGGATGGGAATGAATGAAAAAATATTTAATCGTCCCATATTGAATCTGGAATTTTGGTTCTTCCCAGAATTTTTACTACTTTCTAATGTCTATAAAATAAAACCGTGGATTATACCAAGCAAATTCCTTCTTTTAAATTTGAATACAAATGAAAAGGTTAGTCAAAATAAAAACCAAAAACAAAACTTTTTTATACCATCAAATAAAAAAAAAAAGAATAGAATTCAAGAAGCAAAAGAACCCGCAAGTCAAAGAAAGCATGGATCAGGTATAGAAAACAAAGAAAATCTGGGCCCTGTTTTCTCAAAACATCAAAACGATCTTGAAAAAGATTACGTGGAATCAGACACAAAAAAGGGTAAAACTAAAAAACAATACAAAAGCAACACGGAAGCAGAACTAGATTTGTTCTTGCAACGTTATTTGCTTTTTCAATTGAAATGGAAGGATGCTTTGAATCAAAGTCTGCTCGAAAATATCAAGATATATTGTCTCCTGCTTCGACTGACAAATCCAACAAAAATTACTATATCGTCAATTCAAAGGAGAGAAATGTGTTTGGATACAATGCTGATTCAGGCAAATTTACCTCTTACAGACTTGCTAAAGAAGGGGGTAGTGATTATCGAACCCATTCGATTCTCTGTAAAAAATAATGGAGAATTTCTTATGTATCAAACCGTAGGTATTTCGTTGGTTCATAAAAGTAAACACCAAACTAATCAAAGATACCAAGAACAAAGATATGTTGCTAAAAAGAATTTTGACGAATTCATTCTGCAACCTCAAACTCAAAGAATAAATACAGAACAAAATCATTTTGATTTGCTTGTTCCTGAAAATATTTTATGGTCTAGACGTCGTAGAGAATTGAGAATTCGAAGTTTTTTTAATTCTTTGAATTGGAATGGTGTCGATAGAAATTCAGTATTTTGCAACGAAACCAATGTAAAAAACTGGAGTCAATTTTTGGATGAAAGGAAACCTTTTTATAAATATAAAGATAAAAAAGAATTAATTAAATTTAAGTTCTTTCTTTGGCCTAATTATCGATTAGAGGATTTAGCTTGTATGAATCGTTATTGGTTTGATACCAATAATGGTAGCCGTTTCAATATCTTAAGAATACATATGTATCCACGATTGAAAATTAATTGATAGTACTATATACCCTGTCTCGTATAGAGTATCTGAAAGCAAACAAAAGCACACATGCCTTGTTTTACATCTCATTCGAATCTAATTCGAGTAGACGATACTAAATCAATAAAATAAGGTATCGATTAGATCTAAAAATGAATCAACGGAATCTTTTTCATTTTAGGATTTTAGGTTTCAATTATTCGCTTTTGTGAATGAAAAAAACGTACCTATCACCTTTTTGAATTCCTATCTGAATCAAATTTAAAATTTGATTAATTTATTGGAATTGATAAAATTAGAGGTTCATAAAGAAATTAAGTCTATATACCACGTTCAAATTACTGGCATTATTATTACTGATCAATAAAATTCGAAAAAATCCATATCTGTAAAATAAAGAAAGGGGAAATTCGTTTATGGTAAAAAATTCTGTCATTTCAGTTATTTCTCAAGAAGAAAAGAAAGGATCTGTTGAATTTCAAATATTCAATTTCACCAATAAGATACAGAGACTTACTTCACATTTAGAATTGCACAAAAAAGACTATTTATCTCAGAGAGGTTTGAAGAAAATTTTGGGAAAACGTCAACGACTGCTAGCTTATTTGGCAAAAAAAAATAGAGTACGTTATAAAGAATTAATTAATCAATTGGCCATTCGAGAGACAAAAACTCGTTAATTTGATTAAATTAATTTGAAGAGTTATTGCATTTTCACTTATATGTTTCGATTAAATTTTGATGAACTTCTTTTCACTTTCAGTAATTCATGGAAGAATGAATCATTAAAAAACTTATGATTGCACCAACTACAAGAAAAGACCTCATGATAGTTAATATGGGGCCTCAGCACCCATCAATGCACGGTGTTCTTCGACTCATCGTTACTCTAGATGGTGAAGATGTTGTCGACTGCGAACCAATATTGGGTTATTTACATAGAGGGATGGAGAAAATTGCAGAAAACCGAACAATTATACAATATTTGCCTTATGTAACACGTTGGGATTATTTAGCTACTATGTTCACAGAAGCAATAACCATAAATGGACCCGAACATTTAGGCAATATTCAAGTACCTAAAAGGGCTAGCTATATCAGAGTCATTATGTTGGAGTTGAGTCGGATAGCTTCTCATTTATTATGGCTCGGTCCTTTTATGGCGGATATTGGTGCGCAGACCCCTTTCTTCTATATTTTTCGAGAAAGAGAATTGATATATGACCTATTCGAAGCGGCCACTGGTATGCGAATGATGCATAATTATTTTCGTATTGGAGGAGTGGCTGCTGATCTACCCTATGGCTGGATAGATAAATGTTTGGATTTTTGTGATTATTTTTTAACAGGGGTTGCTGAGTATCAAAAACTTATTACCCGGAATCCCATTTTTTTAGAACGAGTTGAAGGCGTAGGAATTATTGGAAGAGACGAGGCATTAAATTGGGGTTTATCGGGACCAATGCTACGAGCTTCCGGAATAGAATGGGATCTTCGTAAAATTGATCATTATGAGTCTTACGACGAATTTGATTGGCAGGTTCAATGGCAACGAGAAGGGGATTCATTAGCTCGTTATTTAGTACGAATCAGTGAAATGACAGAATCCATAAAGATTATTCAACAGGCTCTGGAAGGAATTCCAGGAGGTCCTTACGAAAATTTAGAAATCCGACGTTTTGACAGATTAAAAGATCCTGAATGGAATGATTTTGAATATCGGTTTATTAGTAAAAAACCTTCTCCAACTTTTGAATTGTCGAAACAAGAACTTTATGTGAGAGTTGAAGCCCCAAAAGGAGAATTGGGAATTTTTCTGATAGGAGATCAGAGCGTTTTTCCTTGGAGATGGAAAATTCGCCCACCAGGTTTTATCAATTTGCAAATTCTTCCTCAGTTAGTTAAAAGAATGAAATTGGCTGATATTATGACAATACTAGGTAGCATAGATATCATTATGGGAGAAGTTGATCGTTGAAATGATAATTGATACAACAGAAATAGAGACTATCAATTCTTTTTCCAAATTGGAATCCTTAAAAGAAGTCTATGGGATCATATGGATTCTTGTACCTATTTTGACTCTTGTATTAGGAATCACAATAGGTGTACTAGTAATTGTTTGGTTAGAAAGAGAGATATCTGCAGGAATACAACAACGTATCGGACCTGAATACGCCGGACCTTTAGGAATTCTTCAAGCTCTAGCAGATGGGACAAAATTACTTTTGAAAGAGAACCTTATTCCATCTACAGGAGATACTCGTTTATTCAGTATCGGACCATCCATAGCAGTAATATCTATCTTTCTAAGTTATTCAGTAATTCCTTTTGGTGATCACCTTGTTCTAGCCGATCTTAGTATTGGTGTTTTTTTATGGATTGCCATTTCAAGTATTGCTCCCGTTGGACTTCTTATGTCGGGGTATGGATCAAATAATAAATATTCCTTTTTGGGTGGTCTACGGGCAGCTGCTCAATCAATTAGTTATGAAATACCATTAGCTCTATGTGTGTTATCAATATCTCTACGTGTGATTCGGTGAGACCTAAAATGTCTCCAAATTCTTTTCTTTCTAGAAACAGGGATAAAAAGATTTGATTGACTATATATATTTTTCTTCAGCATTTAAGTTGATGAACTAAACCAGATAGTTATATGAGTGAAAGAAAACGGCTTCGAAATTTGCAGTAAAAAGTTGAGTCTCATTTCCTATGTACAAGAATCAAATGATGAAAAAAAGTAAACATAAGCAATAGAGATTGTTTACCCCAAGATTCGTGAATTGTCATGATAACTTGAAGCGGGTTCAAAAGATCAACTGTATGGAGTTTTTCTTGTCTATTACCATAGATGGATTTACACAACAGGAGGTTTTTGAAAGAAAAAATAAGTGGATGGTTAGGAAGACCAAGATACACAAAGGATTAATAATTGAGATTATGTAAGTTATCCAACAGGATATTTCTGTACATAAAAGGAATTCAAATTGGGGCTTTACGTTCGTAGAAATGATCAAGAAGTACTCCCCATGATTCTGATCCAGAGTATGTTCCTATCCACTGAGTAAGTAAATAACTATCAAGAACGAAGTAATCTTTTACTTTGGTTAAAGGCCCTTTTTCTGAGAAAGGAGAATAGGAATGAAATAAAATAAATCAAAATAGAAAGAAAAGAATCTAATTGCAAAAGAAAAAAGGAGAGATGTCGTTGTTTTTTCTTCCTTTTTCTTTTTTTGTTCTTATTTTTTCTTTCCTATAATTTTGATTTCTATTTAGAGAGATCAAATTTTTGTCATGATTCATGAACTAATCGACTCTCTAATTTTTTTCGTAATTGAAAATTCGAGGTTGAAATGTATATGTGATATTGCTATAAAGCACATTTTTTTATTTTATTTAATGATAAGGTTATTAATCAACAAAGCCCAATTAAAATTCTTAAAAGATGAGATAAATTCAGAAGCACTTATTTATTAATTTTAAATATAGCAGACAGAATTCCATTGGTCTAATTTGGGACCTTAGGATAGATTTTGACTCTATCTGACAAACATATCAAGATAAAGAATAGGAAAGGGCCCGTAGATTTATTTGTGACCTCTGAGGAGCCGTATGAGGTGAAAATCTCACGTACGGTTCTGTAATAGCGATGGGCACAGTGATGTTATCATCGACTATGATTATCTAACAGTTCAAGTACAGTTGATATAGTGGAAGCGCAGTCAAAATATGGTTTTTGGGGGTGGAATTTGTGGCGTCAACCCATCGGGTTTATCGTTTTTCTAATTTCATCTCTCGCCGAGTGTGAAAGATTGCCTTTTGATTTACCAGAAGCAGAAGAAGAATTAGTAGCAGGGTATCAAACCGAATATTCAGGTATCAAATTTGGTTTATTTTACATTGCTTCATATCTGAATCTACTAGTTTCTTCATTATTTGTAACAGTTCTTTACTTGGGAGGTTGGAATCTTTCTATTCCGTACATATTTATTCCTGAGCTATTTGGCATAAATAAAAGGGGTAAAGTCTTTGGAAGACTAATTGGTATCTTTATCACATTAGCCAAAACTTATTTGTTTTTGTTCATTCCTATTGCAACAAGATGGACTTTACCGAGGCTGAGAATGGACCAACTATTAAATCTTGGGTGGAAATTTCTTTTACCGATTTCTCTAGGTAATCTATTATTGACAACCTCGTTCCAACTTCTTTCACTGTAAAAGACCACAATATCCTAGCTTCAAGACTTGTCTCAAACAAGAGAAAGAAACAAGCATAAATTTTTTTTTAGATATTCAACATATGCTCCCTATGATAACGGAATTCCTAAATTATGGTCAACAAACAATACGAGCCGCCAGATACATCGGCCAAGGTTTCATAATTACCCTGTCCCACGCAAATCGTTTACCTGTAACTATTCAATACCCCTACGAAAAATTGATCACATCGGAACGTTTCCGAGGCCGAATACACTTTGAATTTGATAAATGCATTGCTTGTGAAGTATGTGTGCGTGTATGTCCTATAGATTTACCCGTTGTTGATTGGAAGTTGGAAACTGATATTCGAAAGAAACAATTGCTGAATTACAGTATTGATTTTGGAATCTGTATATTTTGTGGTAATTGTGTTGAGTATTGCCCAACAAATTGTTTATCAATGACCGAAGAATATGAACTTTCTACTTATGATCGTCACGAATTGAATTATAATCAAATCGCTTTGGGTCGCTTACCAATGTCAGTAATTGATGATTACACAATTCGAACAATTTCGAATTTACCTCAAATAAACAATGAATAAACCCTTACATTCGATTCAAAAAATTACGAATTACGAAGGCTTAGTTCGGATCTAAAACAATGAATGAGATTTTTGCTTGGGCAATTCAAACTAGTGGTTGCTTAATGAGACTCCTAGCTTAATTTAGATTGAAAACAAAACCGATTTACATATTATATATTTTACATATTATATATTATAATAGTAATGGTAATAGTAATGGTTTCAAAGTAGATAAATGATATCAAAAATAGATAGGTTTAAACTACTCTTTCGACGAATAAAGAATGGATAGTGGTCCAATAAACCAATAAAATAAAAGCATCCACGTCAATTTATACCCATTAGAATTTCATTCAATTAAAAATTTCAAAGTATCATAAAAAATAGAAAAACTGCTTTTTTCCTGGTCAGGTCAATAAAGTCATGAAATTCTTCGTTTTTGATTTTTTAGAAATTATAAAAAATGGATTTATCTGAACCAATACATGATTTTCTTTTAGTCTTTCTAGGATCGGGTCTTATATTAGGGGGTCTAGGAGTGGTATTACTTCCCAATCCAATTTATTCGGCCTTTTCCTTGGGATTGGTTCTTGTTTGTACATCGTTAGTCTATATTCTATCTAACTCCTATTTTGTAGCTGCTGCGCAGCTACTTATTTACGTAGGAGCTATAAATGTTTTAATCATTTTTGCTGTGATGTTCATGAATGGCTCCGAATATTACAAGGATTTTCATCTTTGGACCGTAGGAGATGGAATTACTTCGATGGTTTGTATAAGTCTTTTTATTTCACTAATTACTACTATTTCAGATACGTCATGGTACGGGATTATTTGGACTACAAGATCAAACCAGATTATAGAGCAAGATTTTCTAAGTAATAGTCAACAAATTGGAATTCATTTATCAACAGATTTTTTTCTCCCATTTGAACTTATTTCAATAATCCTTTTAGTTGCTTTAATAGGTGCAATTGCTGTAGCTCGTCAATAAAAAATTTCTATTAAAACTTGGAATTAAAATAAAATTTTGTTCTGTCTTATCACATTCATTTTCCTTCAATTCTATTTGAATTCTAGCTGGATAAATAATAAATAGAAAGACTTTAGGTCAATCTAGTACCAATATATTTCTTTGTTCCATACTTGTTATATACTAGTTTATTAAATTAGTTGAATTGTTGTTCATATTGAAAGGAGTCGAGATTGATAAGGAGTTGTTTAATGATTCTCGAACATGTACTTGTTTTGAGTGCCTATTTATTTTCTATCGGTATCTATGGATTGATCACAAGTCGAAATATGGTTAGAGCCCTTATGTGTCTTGAACTTATATTGAATGCGGTTAATATAAATTTGGTAACATTTTCTGATTTTTTTGATAATCGTCAATTAAAAGGAGACATTTTCTCAATTTTTGTTATAGCTATTGCAGCCGCTGAAGCAGCCATTGGACTGGCTATTGTTTCATCAATTTACCGTAATAGAAAATCAACTCGTATCAACCAATCAAATTTGTTGAATAATTAATAGTAATCATTTCCATTCTAATATTGAGAAATCTATTTTAATTAGCATATTTACTACGTAAAGTATGATCTTGTTTGCAAAATATAAGAAATCAAAGTATTTTGGCCTCTCTCATATCTCATAAACCAATCCAGAAAGGGGTTGATTAGAAAATTATGATAACTCATTGATTCATCTGGTATATAAATATATAATTCGTTTCTAAGTTTACTAGATCGAAAATTTAGAACATTAAAAAACGTATAGACCCAATGTCACATTCAGTAAAGATTTATGATACGTGTATAGGATGTACTCAATGTGTCCGAGCCTGCCCCACGGATGTATTAGAAATGATACCTTGGGACGGTTGTAAGGCTAAACAAATTGCTTCTGCTCCACGAACAGAGGACTGTGTTGGTTGTAAGAGATGTGAATCCGCCTGTCCAACGGATTTCTTGAGTGTACGAGTTTATTTATGGCATGAAACAACTCGCAGTATGGGTCTAGCTTATTGATACGTTCGAGAAAACTCTACTTGAATCCATTTAATTTTTTTACCGACAAACCTGTGCTCGAAAATCAAAATATTTTGAGCACGGGTTTTTTTGGTCTAAGTGTATCTTGTCTTTACTACGAATTATTTTCCTTGGTTAACAATAATTGTAGTTTTTCCGATATTTGCGGGTTCTTTAATTTTCTTTCTTCCCCATAAAGGAAATAGGGTAATTCGGTGGTATACCATATGTATATGTATTTTAGAACTCCTTCTAACAACTTATGCATTTTGTTATCATTTCCAATCGGATGATCCATTAATCCAACTAGTAGAGGATTATAAATGGGTCGATTTTTTTGATTTCCATTGGAGATTAGGAATAGATGGACTTTCTATAGGACCCATTTTATTAACAGGATTTATCACGACTTTAGCGACTTTAGCGGCTTGGCCAGTTACTCGAGATTCTAGATTATTCCATTTTCTCATGTTAGCAATGTACAGTGGTCAAATTGGATCATTTTCATCTCGGGACCTTTTACTTTTTTTCATCATGTGGGAGTTAGAATTAATTCCTGTTTATCTACTTCTAGCCATGTGGGGAGGAAAGAAACGTCTGTACTCAGCTACAAAATTTATTTTGTACACGGCAGGGGGTTCTGTTTTTCTCTTAATGGGAGTTTTGGGTGTTGCTTTATATGGTTCTAATGAACCAACATTAAATTTTGAAACATCAGTTAATCAATCATATCCTGTGATTTTAGAAATAATCTTCTATATTGGATTTTTTATTGCTTTTGCTGTCAAATCGCCCATTATCCCCCTACACACATGGTTACCAGATACCCATGGAGAAGCACATTACAGTACTTGTATGCTTCTAGCCGGAATCTTATTAAAAATGGGAGCGTATGGATTAATTCGAATCAATATGGAATTATTACCTCATGCCCATTCTATATTTTCTCCTTGGTTGATGATAATAGGTACAATACAAATAATCTATGCAGCTTCAACATCTCTTGGCCAACGGAATTTAAAAAAAAGAATAGCCTATTCCTCTGTCTCTCATATGGGTTTCATAATTATAGGAATTAGTTCTCTAACCGATACGGGACTTAATGGAGCCCTTTTACAAATAATCTCTCATGGATTTATTGGTGCTGCACTTTTTTTCTTGGCGGGAACGACTTATGATAGAATCCGCCTTGTTTATCTTGACGAAATGGGCGGAATAGCTATTCCAATGCCAAAAATGTTCACGATGTTTAGTAGCTTTTCGATGGCTTCTCTTGCATTACCAGGTATGAGTGGTTTTGTTGCCGAATTGCTAGTATTTTTTGGAATAATTACCGGCCAAAAATATCTTTTAATTCCAAAACTACTAATTACTTTTGTAATGGCAATTGGAATTATATTAACTCCTATTTATTCATTATCTATGCCACGCCAGATGTTCTATGGATACAAGCTATTTAACGCTCCGAAGGATTCTTTTTTTGATTCTGGACCGCGAGAGTTATTTCTTTTGATCTCCATCTTTTTACCCGTCATAGGTATTGGTATATACCCCGATTTCGTTCTTTCATTAGCAGTTGACAAGGTCGAAGTTATTCTATCTAATTTTTTTTATATTTATAAATAATTGGATGACTGAAATAAAAAAACCTATGTTTGTTTTTCAAAACATTCTTGGACAATGAAAAAAAGTCTTCTTTTTTTCTTCTCTTAATTTAAGAATTAAGTAAAAACAATGAAATTGAACTACATATGATAGAAAACCGTGTGAATCAAATATTGTATTGATGATTCACACGGCCCGCATGCCGGTTCATACAATGCGTCACCCGCTCTTGTATTTGTAATAACTTGTCTTGAATTCAATTAAATGTTGATGGAAAAGAACCATAACTATGTAACCCTATTCCTAATAGATTGACCCCAAAATAGCATATCCAAATTATAAGAAAGCCTATAGACGCTACAATTGCAGAATTTGCACCCCGCAAATTTCTATTTGTTCGAGTATGTAAATAAATTGCAAATACGATCCAAGTAATAAATGCCCAAGTTTCTTTTGGGTCCCAATTCCAATATGACCCCCACGCTTCATTAGCCCATACCGCTCCCGAAAGGATTCCTATGGTTAAAAAAGTAAATCCTAAACTAATAACCCGATAACTCCAATAATCCAATTGTTGAATCAATTGGAACCTGTAATAATTTTTAGCAGAAAAAAACGAAGTATTTTCTAAAACATTTTCACCCAAGAAAAATGACTCGTTTAAAAAACCATTGCTCTATAAATATAAAAAAGCTTTCTGTTTTTGCGAAATGTAATCACTAGAAGTGCTACTGATAATAACGATCCACATAAAAGGGCTGCATAGCCCAATATCATCATACTTACGTGCATTATTAACCACTCCGATTGAAGAGCAGGTACTAATATTCCAGATTGGTGTATTTCAGTTAAAATACCTGAAGTAGCAAAGCCTTGGGTCAAAATAGCACTTGGTCCAGTTATTTTACTTAAAATGAAAACATTTTTTTTGAAATACGGAATTATATGAATAAGGGAGAAACTCCATGAAAGGAAAATTAATGATTCATATAAATCGCTTAGTGGGAAATGTCCTGAAGAAATCCACCGAGTAACTAATAATCCTGTTATACAGAAAAAAGTCACTATTATGCCCTTTTCTGACGAATCGTATAGTTTTACAATTTCATCGCCTAAAAGGGTTATCAAATGAATTGTAATTACAATTGCAACGATCGAAAAGGAAATGTGAGTTAATATATGCTCTAAGGTTGAAAATATCATAAAAAATCTTAAAAAATAAGAGTCCCTTAATTACATAATTCGAAAATGGAAATCGGGAATTGAATTCATTATAAGATCTATTTATCCTTTTTAGAAGATGGTATGCCGCCACTCGGACTCGAACCGAGATGCATTAGCACTGCTTCCTAAGAGCAGCGTGTCTACCAATTTCACCATAGCGGCCTGTCTTGAACTCATAATAGCCTATGAATAAGCAATCGTCGAGATTGAGTAAGCTATTTTAGTTTAGTAATGATTCAAATGGATCAATAACAATAAAAAGTTGTTCAAATAGGAATTTGAGGTTGAAGGTTCATTATTTTCGATTTGAGTTTAGAGTCTTAGTTTTTTTTATTTAACCTGGGACTTTCCTATATTTTATGCTTTCCTCCAATTCAGAATTCAACTCTTGTAACTAAACCGTTCTATACTAAATTAAGGAATAGAGTTAAAAAAATATTTGTTTTCATTGTTTAAGCAGCAATTTCTTATTTTTTTTTATAAATCTAAACTAAAACAAAAAAGGGATTTTGACGACAAAATAG